TATCTTTTTGAACAAAAATGGTAATATTGTTCCTCCATTGATCAAGAATTTCGGTCTTTGGGAAGTATCATGATCATCCAATAAGAAGGGTTTCAATTTATTCAAATGAACGATTTGAACACCTATTGATTCTAACAACTGATTGCAGGGTTGATCATTCGGACCTTTCAATTCATAGATGTGGATCTCGGACCTATGAATGGGGATATTCCCGATACTCACAAAGAAAAAGGGAAGTGACTTGGACAAAAAGGGAAGTGACTTGGACAAAAAGGGAAATGACTTGGACAAAAGGGGAAGTGACTTGGACAAAAAGAAACGAAGTGACTTAGACAAATCTTGTTTGTCGATAGCCTCGGACCAATCAATCGAATATTGATTAATACGTAATCGACCGAACACTACTTGAAAGCGGTCCTTCTGCTCAGAAACGAAATGTTCCAAATGTTCCTGGAAATTCTTGCTCCCATTGGACCATTTGTATCTATATGCGTCAGGATCCCGATTCATGGATCTCTCGGTTCGAGAAATAAGAGGAGCAAACCATTTCTTCTGACTCTTTTTCAAATTCGATAAATGTTGGTTGATCGTATATTTCATTATAGTTATATGATTCAGAGTATCATTTCCTATTTGATCCCTTTGAATTCCATATTCGAAGTTGCGATCGGATCTATTCATTAAAAAGAATCTATTCGATACATTTCTTATGTACCCATAGGTGCTATATTGGATTTGAATCAGATTTCGGATCAATCTATATTGATTGACTGCCTCCATTATGTTGTTGCTAGCAAATACCGCTGTTTTTAGCTTTGGATCTTCCAAATCATTCCCGCAGTAGATCCGGACCGATTTTTTTCTGATCCTTCGATAAAAAGATTCATTCTCTTCATAAAAAAGAGGAGGTAGAACCAATAAAGATTTCTTTTTCGATTCATCTCTGGAGTTGAATACCTCATTCAAGAATTTTTTTTGATCCAACCCGTAGGAATCAATAGAAAAGACAAATCCCCTATGATACACCAGATCCGGCTCGGTTATTGATAGAGTGAATAGATCTGCCATTTCTTGAAATCTCTCTTCTGATTCAAAATCGTGGTGTAACGTGTATCCCCCCCTGTTCCGGTCATGGAATAGATGAAATAAATCAAAAAATGGATTTTTGTTCAAGAATGAAATCTTATTGGAACTGTCCATATCCGGTTCATCCTTCGGAACCATATTACATCCCGGATCTGATGAAATAGGATGAATTGAGACGGTATTTTGTAAATACGTAATTATCTTGAATATATCAACCATTTCTTTATTTTCCGATCGCCTGGAAGGGACAAAAGAAACATCTTGTTTTTTCTTCAAAAATTTCTGATCTCTAGTGGACTTCTCAGTAGGATTCGAACCCAGATGAAGTTCTGGCCATCTGTCAGAGAAAAAAGAACGAATTGATCTTGTAGGATTCCCAAGAAATTCTTCGATTTCTTCCGGAAGCAGATGATTATTCATCTGCTTCTCACGTTCCGCGAATAGCCGGGACATTGAGGAAGATCCAAAACATTTCGGGAATCGATCTGATTCTATCTCTGTTCGTTCCGTTTGAAGAAAGGAAGGATCCCAATCCCAAAGAATCGATCTTTCTTTTAGTTGCTGAATCTCTGTTTGATCGATCAATGTGTGATATTCTGAATCCTCATTTCTAATGAAATCGAAATGATCTCTGGATTGATCAGAAGATCCTTTCAATTGGCTAGAATCCGTTACTTGAACGAAAATAGATCTTGTGAAATCATATTGAATATTTGACAATACATTCCGTACCTTGCTAAAAAACCGATCCTTGTTTACCAACCACACATTGTCTAACCAAATCAAATTCTCTCTCGATACGTTCCTCAAAAAATCCGATTCGTGCCGATTCTTCCCCCAACTAACGAAGAGATCTTGGCGGAATTGCCACATATGAAATTGAGCACCATTTTGCAAAGAAATACCCCACTTGTTTCTCGAGAAGAGATGGGAAACATGCTCAATATCATTTGATTGAATGGTTGCCTCAGCTCCTTCTTGTTTGAAGAAACCCTCCCCTTCAATTGGTCTTTTTTCACGAAAAGCAGAAATGAGATAACAAATCAAGTCTTTCCCTAAGATTTCAAATAGCTGTCCCGAATTCAAGTTGATTATGTTTCGCTTCTTCCTCGGAGAAAGACGATCAAACAATTCCCAATCATGGTCCTTGCGGATCCGATCATCCGTATAGGATAAAAAAAGAAACTCCAGATATTTGCTATCTTTCTCTTTGAATGAGATCTCAATTCCAGCTACGGTTTCATTAGATATCTTACAACTAGAATCCCTATTTTTTCCGATCCGGTTCCTCCACCACCGCGAACCCCGGTTAGATTCAGGCATGATACATTTTTTATTTATTGGGAGAACCCAAGTACTCTCTTGCGGATCCATGAAACAACTCTCAGAAATCTTTTTCCCTTTTGGAAGATAC